CAATTTATCCAGAACTTCTCTCTTTTCCTCGGTGAAACAAGAATCTGTTTTGCTCAAACCAAAGCACTTAGTTTAGCCTTTGTTTCCTCTGTGCCCTGTCTTCTTTAAAGATTCATCCAATGGAATCCCGACTCCCTTTCTTTTTGATTTCCATTCTATTTATAATTAGAACCTAATTAAGATAGGATGACTAATGTATGCAGCCTAATGAGGAGTAATACTATAAAAATAAAGAACTCTATTTCAGAACTATGAGACAGAATATTCTGTTTTCTTATTTACTCTTTCTTTATTTTTGGATTTTATTTCCATTTTTCTATTTTATTTAAAGTAGATCGATTTAGATAATGTATATATAAGCAAAATAATATACTTCAAACAAAGTAGGAATTCGCAAGATGGAGAAAATCATTGCAGTTATTATAGGGAAATCTAGGGACTTAGAGCATATCCTATTTGAAGGAGGATGGAATTCAAATCAGGTAAGGGATCCTTCCTTCTATTGATTTGATAGAAATTCGTTTTTCTTTTCCTGTCTCTAAGATTTTCGATGAATGAGCCTGTGGTAATGCTTTTATCTCTATTCTATGGCGCAAGCGACCGTCCAGTCTATAAACAAGTACTAATGAGGAAATGAAAACTATACTAAAGGAAACATAGGATCTCTATCCTAAAATCTAAAAAAAGGACATATTAGGGCTATACGGATTCGAACCGTAGACCTTCTCGGTAAAACAGATCAAACGGATTATTATCGAAATGATTCGAACTGTTTCAAAGACCCAACATGCATTTTTTTGCATTGGGCTCTTTCATCAACTGATGTAAAGATCAGTTAGTCCACCATAGTTTTTCTTTACGGAAAGATAATGAGATGGCTCCCTGTGCTCTGATTGATTATTTGTATTATGATCTATCTAGGAGCAATACCAAAGTGTTTCAAAGGAGGATTACCTTGACTTAGGTCTGCCTCCGGCCTAAATTAAATCAACCTAAGTGAAATGGAGTCTCTATCGTTCCGCTGCAAGAGTTGACTATGAGACTTCATACACCTTAAAGTTCATAGAACGAAAAGAAGTTTTTTGGAGGCCCTTATCCTCATTACGCCTAGCATTTAGTGGGCTGGATATTTACCTTATCAACTAGCAAATCGATAAGGGTTCTATTTGATTAGGCACCTGAATTGGCACCTGAATCGGACTGAACCGACTGTTTGTCAGGCTACTGTTCTCCTATTCTCTCGAATCCATGAAGTAAGACATTGATTTTGCAATAAGATCAATTATGTTCATTGCATAATAAGCTCCCTTGAAAAGCATTGGCGCACGTGTAAGCGAGTTGCTCTACCGAACTGAGCTATAGCCCTTGTCAGAGATATCTTAACATATAGATAATTTCTTGTCAAGATGAATATTCTCTAATGCCAGAGGATATCCCTTTGATCTGTTTACTATATAACATACCAATAACGGAGCAGTATTGCTTATAAAAAGGATTCGATCTATAATCGATCGAAGTAATGGGTCTTCCTTTGTGGTGATAAATTGCCTACTTAACTCAGTGGTTAGAGTATTGCTTTCATACGGCGGGAGTCATTGGTTCAAATCCAATAGTAGGTAGGTAGGTAGAAAAATTACTAGATAGCATTGGACTTACTTCGCTTCGCTATCTAATAACTTTTTCTACCCCTCTTCCCTTTTTCTTTGTATCAACTAAACCATTGGATTGTATTCAATTGGATGGGGGAATCCAATTGATAGCCTCGACTCGTATCCTAGCTCGTCTGAGAGCTAGCTTCGCTTCAACCAACTCTTTCGTACCCTCAGCTCTACTCAAGTTAGCTTCGGCTATTTCAAGTGCCTGTTGAGCTTCTTCCGGATCAATGTCACTACCCAGTTCCGCATCATTTCCTAAAATGATGATCTCATTATTAACTATTCTCGCAAAACCGCTCCACAGAACCGCCGTTAACCATTGGTCGTTGAGGAGGCGTATTCTCAAAGGACCCATATCTACAGCTGTGTTAATGGGGGCGTGGTTTGGTAATACGCCAATTTGGCCACTATTAGTAGATAAAATGATTTCTTTCACTTTACAATCCCAAATAATTCGCTTAGGAGTTAGTACATAAAGATTTAATTTCATTTCTTCAATTTGTTCTCCTCTTCTAAGTTTATAGCTTTCGTGCTAGCTTCATCGATGTTACCCACCAAATAAAAAGCTTGTTCGGGTAGGCCGTCTAATTCTCCGGAAAGGATTAGTTGAAATCCCCTAATTGTTTCTGCAAGACCAACATACTTTCCTGCAGAACCGGTAAAAACTTCTGCCACAAAGAACGGTTGTGATAAGAAACGTTCAATTTTTCGTGCTCTTGCTACAGTTAAACGATCCTCCTCTGATAATTCATCCAACCCAAGAATTGCGATAATGTCCTGAAGTTCTTTGTAACGTTGTAAAGTTTCCTTAACTCTTTGCGCAGTTTCATAATGTTCGTTGCCAACGATCCGAGGCTGTAACATAGTTGAGGTTGAATCTAAAGGATCTACTGCTGGATAAATACCCTTGGAAGCTAATCCTCTGGAAAGTACGGTAGTAGCATCCAAATGTGCAAATGTTGTGGCAGGAGCAGGGTCGGTCAAATCGTCCGCAGGTACATAAACTGCTTGGATCGAAGTTATGGATCCCTTTTTTGTAGAAGCAATTCTTTCTTGCAAAGAACCCATTTCTGTACTAAGAGTAGGTTGATAACCCACTGCGGAGGGCATTCTCCCTAATAAGGCGGATACCTCCGATCCTGCTTGAACAAAACGAAAGATATTATCGATGAATAGAAGCACGTCTTGCTTATTAACATCTCGGAAATATTCTGCCATAGTTAGGGCAGTTAAACCAACTCTCATACGAGCTCCCGGCGGTTCATTCATTTGACCATAGACTAGAGCTACCTTTGATTCCTCAAAATTTTTTTCATTAATTACTCCGGATTCCTTCATTTCCATATAAAGATCATTTCCTTCACGAGTCCGTTCCCCTACTCCGCCAAATACGGATACGCCTCCATGAGCTTTAGCAATGTTGTTGATTAATTCCATGATGAGTACTGTTTTACCTACTCCAGCCCCCCCAAATAGTCCTATTTTTCCTCCACGTCGATAAGGAGCTAAAAGATCGACCACCTTAATACCTGTTTCAAAGATGGATAATTTCGTATCTAGCTCGATAAAGGCAGGCGCAGATCTATGAATAGGGAATGTTGCATTAATATCTACAGGACCAAAATTGTCAATAGGTTCCCCAAGAACGTTGAAAATTCGTCCGAGAGTAGCTCCACCGACTGGAACACTGAGAGGAGCTCCCGTGTCAATCACTTCCAATCCTCTCATCAACCCGTCTGTAGCACTCATAGCTACAGCTCTAACTCGATTATTTCCTAATAATTGTTGTACCTCACAAGTCACATTAATTTGCTTACCGGCAGTGTCTCTACTCTTGACTACCAAAGCGTTATAAATATAAGGTAACTTGCCCGGGGGAAAAGTGATATCCAGCACGGGTCCAATAATTTGATCGATACGCCCTATGCTTTTTTCTTCAATTGTGGAAACCCCGGGACGAGAAGTAGTAGGATTGGTTCTCATAATTATCACATAATTTTCAAAAAAAAAAGGAATTTGTCGAATTTTTTCTTTTTTCTTGTTGAATAATGCCAAATCAAATCCAAAAAAATAGCCAAAAATCCAAAAGTCAAAAGGAAATGAATTAGTTAATTCAATAAGAGAGAAAGGGGGACGAGGACTTGATTTCGTTGCCCAAGCGAATCCCATTCAATCGTTTACTCATGGAATGAGTCCGTTGGAAAGTTCAATCAATCTTTTTTTTCATATACATTTCGCCTTTTGTGGAGGATCTGTCCCTACTCTACTTTCCTATCTAGGACTTCGATATACAAAATATATACTACTGTGAAGCATAGATTGCTGTCAACAGAGAATTTTCTTAGTATTTAGGTATTTACATTCAAAATAAGAAAGGGGCCTATTAAGAACTTGTAAAATAAGGATTAGGGATTGATTTGGGTTGCGCTATATCTATCAAAGAGTATACAATAATGATGGATTTGGTGAATCAAATCCATGGTTTAATAACGAACCATGTTAACTTACCATAACAACAACTCAATTCCTATCGAATTCCTATAGTAGAATTCCTATAGGATAGAACATACACAGGGTGTACGCATTATATATGAATGAAACATATTCATTAACTTAAGCATGCCTTCCATTTTCTTTAATGAGTTGATATTAATTGAATACCCTTTTTGTTTTAAAAGATTTTTGCAAAGGTTTCATTTACGCCTAATCCATATCGAGTAGACCCTGTCGTTGTGAGAATTCTTAATTCATGAGTTGTAGGGAGGGACTTATGTCACCACAAACAGAAACTAAAGCAAGTGTTGGATTTAAAGCTGGTGTTAAGGATTATAAATTGACTTATTACACCCCGGAGTATGAAACCAAGGATACTGATATCTTGGCAGCATTCCGAGTAACTCCTCAGCCCGGGGTTCCGCCCGAAGAAGCAGGGGCTGCAGTAGCTGCCGAATCTTCTACTGGTACATGGACAACTGTTTGGACTGATGGACTTACCAGTCTTGATCGTTACAAAGGGCGATGCTATCACATCGAGCCCGTTGTTGGGGAGGAAAATCAATATATCGCTTATGTAGCTTATCCATTAGACCTATTTGAAGAGGGTTCTGTTACTAACATGTTTACTTCCATTGTGGGTAACGTATTTGGTTTCAAAGCCCTACGCGCTCTACGTCTGGAGGATCTGCGAATTCCCACTACTTATTCAAAAACTTTCCAAGGTCCGCCTCATGGTATCCAAGTTGAAAGGGATAAGTTGAACAAGTACGGCCGTCCTTTTTTGGGATGTACTATTAAACCAAAATTGGGATTATCCGCAAAAAATTATGGTAGAGCGTGTTATGAGTGTCTACGCGGTGGACTTGATTTTACCAAAGATGATGAAAACGTAAACTCACAACCATTTATGCGCTGGAGGGACCGTTTTGTCTTTTGTGCCGAAGCAATTTATAAATCACAGGCCGAAACCGGTGAAATCAAGGGGCATTACTTGAATGCGACTGCAGGTACAGTCGAAGAAATGATGAAGAGAGCTATATTTGCGAGGGAATTAGGGGTTCCTATTGTAATGCATGACTACTTAACTGGGGGATTCACCGCAAATACTACTTTGGCTCATTATTGCCGCGACAATGGCCTACTTCTTCACATTCACCGGGCAATGCATGCAGTTATTGATAGACAGAAAAATCATGGTATGCATTTTCGTGTATTAGCTAAAGCATTGCGTATGTCTGGGGGAGATCATGTCCACGCCGGTACAGTAGTAGGTAAGTTAGAAGGGGAACGCGAAATGACTTTAGGTTTTGTTGATTTATTGCGCGATGATTTTATTGAAAAAGATCGTGCTCGCGGTGTCTTTTTCACTCAGGACTGGGTATCTATGCCAGGTGTTATACCGGTGGCTTCAGGGGGTATTCATGTTTGGCATATGCCAGCTCTGACCGAAATCTTTGGAGATGATTCCGTATTACAATTTGGTGGAGGAACTTTAGGACATCCTTGGGGAAATGCACCTGGTGCAGTAGCTAATCGGGTGGCTTTAGAAGCTTGTGTACAAGCTCGTAACGAGGGGCGCGATCTTGCTCGTGAAGGTAATGAAATTATCCGAGCAGCTTGCAAATGGAGTCCTGAACTAGCCGCAGCTTGTGAAATATGGAAGGCGATCAAATTTGAGTTCGAGCCGGTAGATAAACTAGATAAGTAGATAAAACTAGATATAAAGAAGGTCTAAATAAAAAAGAAGCAAAATAGAAAGAGAAAAAAGCAGTTACGAAATGCAGTAATTCTTCTTTATTCTTCTAATTGATTGCAATTAAACTCGGCTCAATCTTTTTTTAAGATTGAGCCGAATAAAAATAGATCTTGATACGATCATGAGACTTGACAAATCGAGATTCCTCTATTCTATATATTTAGAATATATAAAGGTATAATACAATAAATAAATACAAATATAGTATTATCATATGATAATGGAATCAAATACGCAGTATTTACAGAAAAAGTCTTTATTTATTGGGAAAGAATCAATGAAAAAAGATTAGGAATCGCAATGCTACTATACGCGTCCGGAGGAGTATTCGGAATAATATTCTTCTATAATCCATTCTTGTGTCTTGCGCGGGGTCTTATCTTACTAACAGGACTTCGCTGCACGGGACGGGTTTTCGTCGAAAAGCTAACTCCACCCGGCATTTTCATACCCTTTGGGTGGTATATCGCCTTAAAAAGTCTAAGGGGGTAGTATGAGATCTGTAGTAGGTAAGAGAATTTGCCCTTTGATTTTGATTGAGTATGCTATTTTTCCGCCTTTACCGCGCATTATTGTATGAGCTTCTAGAGGATAGAGGAGCACGTATGCAGGAAGGAAATTACAGCTTAATAAAAAAGTCTAAAAAAGCTTCAACTTTACGGCACTATCAATCAACTAAAAAGCCCTATGTATGAATCCTTACAACCGGTGGGATAGGATAAGAGCGAGTTTCGGTATACTGGGGTTGGGGGATATCCTTATTTCAAAACCTGACGCGCATCTTGCGTTTGTGGGGGTCCGAGAGTGGTTGAAGAAGTATTGCATGTGGAAGTAGGTAGACGAAACTGATTTAGGATTCGAAATGGGCGCATTCGACTAAAAGTCGTACTGAGACCTTTTTAAAAGGGTATTCTGAAAGAGGTATTTCATTTTCACAATCGCTTTCTTTTGAATCCAATTTCAAGTTCGATTAGAAGGATAGAAAGGCCATGAGGACGGGAAAAGAAAAAGAAAATCTTTTTAATCTCCTTTTTTGCAATTTTCTTATTATCCATTCCATTCATTTTTTTTTATAGAATACTAAAGTATTCTATAGTATTCTATAGTATTCTATAAAAAATCTTTATTTTGCAAACTAAAAAATACAATAGTCAATATTCCTTATAATAGATATACTTAATTATATTATAAGAATCCTAAGATATTTTTCGAATAGATAGAAATAGTAAATTTGAATTGAGACACCTATTCTATGACGGATTTTAACTTACCTTCTATTTTCGTGCCTTTAGTAGGCTTAGTATTTCCGGCAATTGCAATGGCTTCTTTATTTCTTTATGTGCAGAAAAATAAGATTGTCTAGAACCGATGGGGCCGAATTTTCTCAATGTATTTCCACGCAGGATCATATCATAATACAGATATTTTTTAGTGTAAGTAATATAATATGGTAGGGTATGTGGCTCTTTCTACACACAAATGAAAAACGGCTATGGATGCGGATATAGGCTACGAGCATAAATGCATGCATATGCGGAGCCGGGTATAGCGAGTTTTATTTTAAGTGGATCAACAGATATTTTTTGAATAGAAAGTCAATGTATCTAACCAATTATTTCACAGGAGTACTAGTTACTGAAGGCGATTTCTGAATCAAAAAAAAGTAAAGTCAAAATCATTTAGCTTATTCTCTCAATTTCAATCGACCGCTGCTGGATTTAGTATATCTAATATGAATTGGCGATCAGAACACATATGGATAGAACTTCTAAAAGGTTCTCGAAAAAGAGGTAATTTTTTCTGGGCCTGTATTCTTTTTCTAGGTTCACTAGGATTTTTATTGGTTGGGGCTTCCAGTTATCTTGGTAAGAATATGATATCTGTACTTCCATCTCAACAAATTCTTTTTTTTCCACAGGGGGTCGTGATGTCTTTCTACGGAATCGCGGGCCTATTCATTAGCTCCTACTTGTGGTGCACTATTTTGTGGAATGTAGGCAGTGGTTATGACCGATTCGATAGAAAAGAGGGAATAGTGTGCATTTTTCGTTGGGGATTCCCTGGAATAAAACGTCGCGTCTTCCTTCGATTCCTTATGCGGGATATCCAATCAATTAGAATTCAGGTTAAAGAGGGTCTTTATCCTCGTCGTATCCTTTATATGGAAATCCGGGGCCAGGGGGTCATTCCCTTGACTCGTACTGATGAGAAGTTTTTTACTCCACGAGAAATTGAACAAAAAGCTGCCGAATTGGCCTATTTCTTGCGCGTACCAATTGAAGTATTTTGAATACCGATTTCATTTTTTTGAAATGAATTGAATGAATTGGATTCGTTATTGTAAGGAGATTTTGGAGTATTTATCTAAAGAAAGGAACAAACGAGGATAAGAGAAAATTGCTTCTAATTTGTTTTGTCCAAGTGAGATATATGGCATAATATTCTTCCATTTTCATCTGAAAGGGCTTTTTTTTTTTATTCTATTTCTCTATTCCACTCCATCTAGATCTAAGAAAGAACCCAATGTAATGAAATTCCACTAGTATACAAAAAAGAGGAATAGATACAAGGTCTCAAACCTTGTTATAGAATTTTTGCTTCAAATAAAAAGAAATATCATATAGAGTCAGCGAATGAAATAGAGTCAGCGAATGAAGCAGATTCATTAACAACTCAATTTACAGATCAAAAATGAAAAAAAAGAAAGCATTGCCTTCTTTCCTATATCTTGTATTTATCGTACTTTTGCCCTGGGGAGTCTCTTTCTCTTTTAACAAATGTCTGGAACTTTGGATTAAGAATTGGTGGAATACCAGGCAATCTGAAACTCTCTTAACTGATATTCAAGAGAAAAAGGTTCTAGAAAGATTCATAGAATTAGAAGAACTTTTTCTCTTGGACGAAATGATAAAAGAGAAACCGAAGACACATGTACAAAAACCTCCTATAGGAATACACAAGGAAATAATACAATTGGTCAAAATAGATAATGAGGATCATCTCCATATCATTTTGCATTTCTCGACAAATATAATCTGTTTGGCTATTCTAAGTGGTTCTTTTTTTCTGGGTAAAGAGGAACTTGTCATTTTGAATTCTTGGGTTCAGGAATTCTTCTATAACTTAAATGACTCAATAAAAGCTTTTTTGATTCTTTTAGTTACTGATTTTTTTGTTGGATTTCACTCCACCCGCGGTTGGGAACTACTAATTCGTTGGGTCTACAACGATCTTGGATGGGCTCCTAATGAGCTAATTTTCACTATTTTTGTTTGTAGTTTTCCAGTGATTCTAGATACATGTTTTAAATTTTGGATCTTTTTTTCTTTAAACCGTCTATCTCCTTCGCTTGTAGTCATTTATCATTCAATTAGTGAAGCATAAACTCATTCGATTTCCTGATATTAATCAAATTAGCATCTTTCTTCCTTTAGAAAGAAAGCCCTTTTCCATTTTAGCAAAATTCTTTCTATTTCTACCTGCTCAAGGTATTCATCATTCCAGTACAACTGTTGCAGTAGAATGACAACAGACTCGTGTATAGGGGACTAGATTAGCTTAGCTACCTATCTAATTTATTGTAGAAATTCTGGGATCTGCGATTGGATATGGAAAATAGAAATACTTTTTCTTGGGTAAAGGAACAGATGATTCGATCGATTTCTGTATCGATCATGATATACGTAATAACTCGGACATCTATTTCAAATGCATATCCCATTTTTGCGCAGCAGGGTTATGAAAACCCACGAGAAGCAACCGGACGAATTGTATGTGCCAATTGCCATTTAGCTAATAAGCCCGTGGATATTGAAGTTCCCCAAACTGTGCTTCCCGATACTGTATTTGAAGCAGTTCTTCGAATTCCTTATGATATGCAACTGAAACAAGTTCTTGGTAATGGGAAAAAGGGAGGGTTAAATGTGGGTGCTGTTCTTATTTTGCCCGAGGGATTCGAATTAGCGCCGCCCGACCGTATTTCTCCTGAGTTGAAAGAAAAGATAGGAAATCTTTCTTTTCAGAGTTATCGTCCCGATAAAAAAAATATTCTTGTGATAGGCCCTGTTCCCGGTAAGAAATATAGTGAAATCGT